AAAACTTTATATGTAAGTATTTCTGCATAAATAGATATTTAGTAAATTATAGTTTTAAGAGGAAATTGCGTTATTTTGGTTGGTGGGGAATTTAATTTAAGTTAATAAGCTTGAATTTCAAACATTTAATACTAAAATCTATCCTTCGACTAAAAAAAAAAAATGGTCTTTCGGAGATTTGGTTCGACAAAAAAAAAAAAAAAAAAGTGTGGAATTGGTTTTTAAACCAAAATTTCCGTGGGCGAAACGTGAATTATCCTTAGTAAATTAGCATAAATTTTAGTAATTTAGGGGGTTGAAAGGGGGTACATCAGGGGTTTGGTTTAACGGGTTTTTTCAAAATCAAAAAATTTTCAAAAAGTGCACATTTTTTGCATTTTCCGTGCACATTTTTTTTTTCAAAAAAGGGCCCTTTTTGACTACTGTAGGGAATTTTAATTGAAAAAAATCGTCACATTTTAAGAAAAATTTTTAGGGGGGTACTAAATATAAATATTTAATGAATTTATATAATTAGAATATTTACATATAATAGGTTCATATTATCATTATTATTTATCAAGAATCTATTTAATAATATTATATATTTATATGAATTGATTATTTTATAATATATTCATTATATATATAAAGTATTCATTAACATTTGGTTTACTTTAAATACATTAGAATATTCATATATAAGAGATCTAAGTGAAAAAAAAAATAAAGAGAAAATTATTATTGATTTTTTTATATATAACTAAATTTACTTTATATATATATATATATTTATGTGTATATACATTATTATTTATTATTATATAAATATTTTAATATATAAATTATTAATTATCTGAATTATTATTAAGAATTATAGAAATATATATATAACTAATTAAACATTTATATAAAGAATATTAAACAATATATAGATAAATAATTAATACTAGAAAAAAAAAAAAAAATTTACTTTATTTATTATAAAGAAAATACCTGGTATAATAAATTGATACTATTCTACTTAATAATAATTTAATAATACAAATGTAATATTAGGTATTAAATATTTTAAATTAAATATATATAATATAGAAAATTTGTATTGATATTTAAGTATAATTTATATTTTATATTATATTTGTAGATAAAGAGTTTATTTTTATTATTATTAAAGGTATCTATATTATAGTGTATTAATAACAGTTTATGCACTATATGTATATAATAAAGTTTTAAGTTAATAGTTTGTTTTAGGTTATTAATAAGTTTGTATTAAATTGCTATTTATTTACTTAAAAATACAATATTAGCTAGTAATTAAGGCTATTTTATTCAAGCCTTATTTAAATTTAAATGAAGGAAGACAAGGTAAAAGAATATTAAAAGAGCTTATACGGTATATAGAATTTTTATTAAGTGGGGATTTTATGCCAATATTTAGAATTTTATCTTATTGCTTAATAAATTGGTTTTAATTTTATTTTATTAGGTAATTGTTAGGTATTTAAAATAGATCAGGAAAATTAATATTGAGTGCTGAATTTGGTTAAAATTAAAAATGTCCAATTTGGGGAAGTTGGATATTTAATTGATTTTAGACTAAGTCAGTAAATTTTACATTATTGTTGGGTAAATTAGTCTTAATTTTGTTAAAGTGTCAGGGAGATACCGATGGTTAGATTTAATTTGTTTAGAGTTTGAAGTGTCCAATTTGGGGAAGTTGGGTATTTAATTGATTTTAGACTAAGTCAGTAAATTTTACATTATTGTTGGGTGAATTAGTCTTAATTTTGTTAAAGTGTCAGGGGAGATACCGATGGTTAGATTTAATTTGTTTAGAGTTTTAAATGTCCAATTTGGGGACGTTGGGTATTTAATTGATTTTAGACTCAGTCAGGAAATTTTACATTATTGTTGGGTAAATTAGTCTTAATTTTGTTAAAGTGTCAGGGGAGATACCGATGGTTAGCTTATCTTTTTATAATTTTAGATAATTACTTATAAAGAATACTGGTTTTATTATTTAAAGATTTAAGTATTTATTAAATATATTTATTATTAAGTAATAGGCGATTAAATTGATATTTTTATACAAAGTTTATGTAGTTAAAATAAAAAATAAAGTTTTATTCTAGCTTGAGATTTTAATTTTTGAATTATTTTATATGTGAATTTTTGTATTTATTAAGTTTATTTTATAAAGGTAAATTTCATACCAATATTAAATTAATAATAACGCAATAGTGAAGATTAAATATAAAGGAGACTTTGATTTAGGTATTTATAATAGTATTGACTAAGTTTGTGCCAGCAGTTGCGGTTATACAGACAATGCAATTAAATTTGTTCAGTATATAATAAGTTATTTATATTTTTAATGTAAGTTAATATTATTAGGTGAAATTAGTAATTTTAATTAAATTTTTAAATTAAAAAATGAGGTTATGAGATTTTTATAATAGACTAGGATTAGATACCCTATTATTAAAAATGTAAATTTTAGATGCTTGAATAGTAGTAGTTATGTTCTTGAAATTTAAAGGATTTGGCGGTATTTTAGTCTTTTCAGAGGAACCTGTCCTGTAATTGATGATCCACGATTAATTGTACTTATTTTAAAGGTTTGTATATCGTCGTAGGTGGAATGTTTTTTAAGAATTGTGAATGTTCAATATTTATAGATATAAGAGAAATCAGATCAAGATACAGCATATAGATAAGAAGAGATGGGTTACAATAAATTTATTTAGATGGTTAGGATAATTAACATTATTCTATAAAGTGGATTTGAAAGTAATATAATTAAGTTAAATTATATGAGTATAGCTCTAGAATATGCACATATCGCCCGTCGCTCCCTCTCTAAAGAGGGATAAGTCGTAACATAGTAGGTGTACTGGAAAGTGTACCTAGAATGGCAAATTAGAGCTTGTTATAAAGCATTTTATTTACATTAAAAAGTTATTTGTGAAAATCAATTTAATTTGAAGGGATAGATTTATATAAAATTTTTATAAAAAAAATATTTTTTGTAGTAGTATTGGTTAGAAATTAAAATTTTTATTATAGTTAAATAGTATAGAGATAGATTATATAATTATTAGGAAGTTTATTTGTTTGAAAGAAAAATTAATTTTTTGTACCTTGTGTATCAGGGTTTATTAAAATATTTTAGGTATTTAATTTTCTCGAATTATAAAGAGCTAATATAGTATAGATTTAATTGTGGCATAAATTTTTATAATACTATGTTAGAAATGAAACGTTATACGTTTTTTAAGATATCTAGTTTCTTAAGAAATAAATTTAATTTAGTCTTTAAGTTTAATTTTATTAATTTATTAGTATGATTAATTTAAAGGGTAATATTTTAGGGGATAAGCTTTAGAATAAAATATTAAAAATATGATATTTTGGATAAAAATTAGTAGAATTGGAAGTGTTTATCTTTAGTTTGTTATAAATAATTTTTGTTTAGATAAGATTTATATAATTTTTAAATGGTTTATTAAGATAATATATAAAATTTTAATTTGTATGTAATAATGATAAAATTAGTATATGTATATTGTATATTTAAGTTGATAAATAAAGGTTAAATTAAGGAACTCGGCAAATTTATTTTTCGCCTGTTTATTAAAAACATGTCTTTTTGATTATAATTTAAAGTCTAACCTGCCCAATGAGGAGTTGAATGGCCGCGGTAATTTGACCGTGCAAAGGTAGCATAATCATTAGTTTTTTAATTGAAAGCTGGAATGAACGGTTGGACGAGAAAATAACTGTCTCAATTTAATTGAATGTAGAATTTTATTTATAAGTAAAAAAGCTTATATAATTTTAAAAGACGAGAAGACCCTATAGAGTTTTATAGTTTATTGTATTAATAAGGTTTAGAATTTTTATATTTTTAATACAATAAATTATTTTGCTGGGGCAGCAGAAAAATTGATTTAACTTTTTTTGATTTATTTACATTGATATATGATTAATTGATCCATTATTTATGATTATAAGATTAAATTACCTTAGGGATAACAGCGTAATTTTTTTTTAGAGTTCTTATCGAAAAAAGAGTTTGCGACCTCGATGTTGGATTAAAATTAACTTTTGGTGTAGGGGCTAAAAGGTTAGGTCTGTTCGACCTTTAAAATTTTACATGATCTGAGTTTAAACCGGCGTGAGCCAGGTTGGTTTCTATCTTTAAATAGTTTAAATATTTTAGTACGAAAGGATTGAGTATTTTTAAAATTTAATATACTTTGAATTTGAGTATTACTTTGGCAGATTAGTGCTTTAAATTTAGAATTTAAATATGTGTATTGATACACAGGTAATACATTATATGGCAAGATACGCTATTGTTAGTACTTACAAGCTTAATTTTGTTGGTTTGTGTTTTAGTGGGGGTTGCCTTTTTAACTTTGATAGAGCGCAAGGTTTTAGGCTATATCCAAATTCGTAAAGGCCCAAATAAAGTTGGTTATATGGGTATTCCCCAACCTTTTAGTGATGCAATTAAGTTATTTACTAAGGAGCAGACTTATCCTTTGATATCTAATTTTTTTATTTACTTTATATCTCCAGTATTTAATTTATTTTTGGCACTGTTGTTATGGATGTGCATGCCTTTTTTTACTTATATATTTAATTTTAATTTAGGGGTTTTATATTTTTTATGTTGTTCAAGTTTAAGGGTGTATACTATTATAATTGCTGGTTGATCTTCTAATTCAAATTATGCGTTACTAGGGGGTATTCGATCTGTTGCTCAAACTATTTCTTATGAAGTAAGCTTATCCTTAATTTTATTATCTTTTTTATTCTTGATTTTAGGTTTAAATATTTTTGATTTTATAAAGTTTCAGAGTTTAGTTTGGTTTGTTTTTTTATGTTTGCCTTTAAGAATGATGTGATTAGCTTCAAGTTTGGCTGAGACAAACCGTACACCCTTTGATTTTGCGGAGGGGGAATCAGAGTTAGTTTCAGGGTTTAATGTTGAGTACAGAAGTGGGGGATTTGCTTTAATTTTTTTAGCTGAATATGCTAGAATTTTATTTATAAGAATATTATGTGTAATACTATTTTTAGGCGGAAATGTTTTTAGATTTGGGTTTTTTATTAAACTGGTTTTTATATCTTTTGTTTGGGTTTGAGTTCGGGGCACTTTACCTCGATATCGTTATGATAAGTTAATATATTTATGTTGAAAGGCATTTTTGCCTGTGTCATTAAATTTTTTGTTATTTTTTTTAGGTTTAAAATTAATCTTGTTTTCTTATTTAATTTAGTGAATAAAATTTAGTAAAGTTAATAGAGGATTTACTCTTTTTTATACTTTCAAAATATACACTTATACAAGTTCATTAACTATTTTTTAAAAATAATATAGTCCCATATTACATGAGATATTGGGTTTAAAAAGTAATAAATAAAGTATAAAACAGTTAAGATTTGCCCAGTTAAGATATAAGGGTCTTCAACAGGTCGTGCTCCAATTCAAGTTAATAGGATTACAATAGAAACAAAGGATCAAAAAAGGATTTTATTAATAGGGTAAAATTGTGTTCTTGAGAATTTTTTTTTGTTAATTATAGGTATGATAAATAAAATTGCAATAGATATTACTAGTGCAATTACTCCGCCCAATTTGTTAGGGATTGATCGTAAAATGGCATAGGCAAATAGAAAATATCATTCGGGCTGAATGTGAATTGGTGTTACCAGAGGGTTAGCAGGTGTAAAATTTTCTGGGTCTCCTAGTAAATAAGGGTTAGTTAATACAAGTAAAATTAGCATTATTGTTATAAAAATAAAGCCGAAGGTGTCTTTGTAAGTAAAATATGGGTGAAATGGTACTTTATCAATATTACTATTTACTCCTAGGGGGTTATTTGACCCTGTTTGGTGAAGGAAAAGTAGGTGAATAATTACAAGAGCTATAATAATAAAAGGTAGGAGAAAGTGTAGTGTAAAAAAACGAGTTAATGTAGCATTGTCAACTGCAAACCCTCCCCATAATCATTGTACAATGGTATTTCCTAAGTAGGGGATAGCTGAAAGAAGGTTAGTAATTACAGTTGCGCCTCAGAAAGATATTTGTCCTCAAGGTAAAACATACCCTAAAAAGGCTGTAGCTATTACTATAAATAAAATTAGTACCCCAATTGTTCAAGTTAAGTGTAAATTGTAACTACTATAGTATATTCCCCGCCCAATATGAAGGTAAATACAAATAAAAAAGAATGAAGCCCCATTAGCATGTGTTGCCCGAAGTAGTCAACCATAATTTACATCCCGGCAAATATGGATTACTCTATTAAATGCTATATCTACGTGTGCAGTGAAATGTATGGCTAAAAAAATTCCAGTAATAACTTGGATTGATAGGCATAATCCTAGAAGGGATCCAAAATTTCATCAAGCGGAAATATTTGAGGGTGTGGGTAAATCGATGATTCTATTGTTAATGATTTTTATTAGGGGGGATGCTTTTCGTAAAGGTGTTTTCATTAGTTAGTTTGGCGTAAAGGCCCCCTTTCGATTTGGGTGATTTTAACTACAGCAATTAAAGTGATTAATAAATAAATAATTATTGTGTATATAATGACGATATTAGGGTAGCTTATATATTTTCTAAAGGATATATTATATGTTTTATAATTATGGACTGTTTCGGTATATACTCTATTGATATCAGAGAAGTAGGGATCTATCATTATAATAATAAAAAATATCGTAGCTGTTAGAAGTGTAACTATAATTGTTAGTTTAACGGAGAACTGAAATTTTTCGTTAGATGCGACTCTGGTTATATAAATGAATAAGACCAATATACCGCCAATTATAATTAAAAATAAAATATAAGAGTATCAGAAATTAATATTGAAAAATCCTATAGTTAATGCTATAACAATTGTTTGTATTAATAGTATTATCCCTATAGATAGAGGGTGGGTTAAAAATATAAATGTTATTGAACTAATAAAGGATAATAATATTAAGATTAAAATTATACAGAGAATAGTTTAAATAAAATATTAATTTTGGAGATTAATGATAGGGGTTAACTCTTTCTCTGAAGCTTTAAAAGGATAAATCTTATTTCTGGTTTACAAGACCAGTATTTTTATTAAATTATTAAAACTAATGTTAATTTTTTGTATATTATTTTCTATTATTATATATTTTAGAGGTTTAATTTCTTTTTGTATTAAACGTAAGCATTTATTATTGATGTTATTAAGTTTAGAATACATCATTTTAGGCTTGTATTTTAATTTGTATCTATTTTTGATGTATTTTAATTATGAATTTTATTTTGGTATAGTATTTTTAACTATGAGAGTTTGTGAGGGGGCTTTAGGTTTGTCTTTACTAGTTTCTATAATACGAACACATGGAAATGACTATTTTCAAACTTTTAATGTATTATGATAAAATTATTGGTGATATTGGTATTTTTGATTCCTCTTGTATTTTTAAAGAAAAGATTTTGGCTAAACCAGTATTTTTATTTTATTTTAACTTTTTTATTTGGTTTGTGTTTTAGGTTTAATTATTTATATATGTATATTTCTTACTTTTTAGGTTATGATTTATTGTCTTTTATAATGATTATACTAAGTTTATGGATCTGCTCTTTAATATTATTAGCTTCTGAGGGTATCTATAGAAAAAATTATTACTATAATGTATTTTTGTTAGTTATAATTATTTTATTATTATCTTTAGTAGTGACATTCAGTTCTTTAAATTTATTTGTTTTTTACTTATTTTTTGAGTTGAGATTGATTCCCACTTTAATGTTAATTATTGGTTGGGGGTATCAACCAGAACGTTTACAAGCTGGGGTTTACTTGTTATTTTATACTTTATTTGCTTCTTTACCGATAATAGTGGGAATTTTTTACTATTATGAAAAGTTTTATACATTAGATTTCTTTTTCATGAATTACAGAATAAATAGTTTTATATTATATATATGTATGAATACAGTATTTTTTATTAAAATACCCATATATTTTGTGCATTTATGGTTACCAAAAGCTCATGTAGAAGCCCCAGTTGCGGGGTCGATAATTTTAGCCGGGGTTATGTTAAAGCTAGGGGGTTACGGGTTAATACGGCTAATAAGAATTTTTTTAAGTGTTGGTTTGCAAATTAACTATATTTTTATCACGGTAAGAATAGTGGGAGGTTTTTTTGTTTCTTTGATTTGTTTACGTCAAATTGATATTAAATCTTTAATTGCTTATTCATCTGTAGCACATATAGGAATAGTCTTAAGTGGGATTATAACTTTAAGATACTGGGGAATAAGGGGTGCAATAGTAATAATAATTGCCCACGGGTTGTGTTCTTCAGGTTTATTTTGTTTAGCTAATATTTCTTATGAGCGGTTACATAGTCGTAGAATTTATTTAAATAAGGGTCTTATTAATTTAATACCTATTATAGCAATATGGTGGTTTTTATTTAGTTGTTGTAATATAGCAGCTCCTCCCTCATTGAATTTACTAGGTGAAATTATTTTAATTAATAGGCTAGTCAGCTGAAGAAGGAGAACAATAGTATTTTTAATTTTAATATCTTTTTTTAGAGCTGCATACTCTTTATTTTTATATTCTTATAGTCAACATGGGAAAATTTCAAGAAGGTTATATTCTTTTTCAAGAGGATTTGTCCGTGAATATTTGTTATTATTATTACACTGATTTCCCCTAAATTTTTTAATTTTAAAAAGAGAATTCTTTGTGTTATGGTTATATTTAAATAGTTTAATAAAAATATTGATTTGTGGTATCAAAGATGTAAAATTTACTTTAGATTATTATTTCTATTTGTATCTTGTATTTTGTGGTTTTTTTATTTTTAAGGGTAATGAGGTTTTTAGTTAGATTGAACTTCATAGTTTTAGATTATAGGCTAATATTAGAATATGAGGTATTAAATATTAATTCTTGTAGTATTATAATAACTATTTTATTAGACTGGATGTCCCTTTTATTTATAAGATTTGTTTTATTTATTTCATCTATAGTAGTGTATTATAGTGAGGAATATATATTAGGGGATATTTATCTTCATCGTTTTATTATGTTAGTTTCTATATTTGTTTTATCAATAATATTATTGATTATTAGTCCTAATTTAATTAGAATTTTATTAGGTTGGGATGGTTTAGGTTTAGTGTCGTATTGTTTAGTAATTTATTACCAGAATGTAAAATCGTATAATGCAGGTATAATTACAGCTCTAACTAATCGGATTGGGGATGTGGCTTTATTAATAGCTATTGCTTGGATGGTAAATTATGGGAGATTTAACTATATTTTTTATGTAGACATTGAAAAAAATAGGCTAGAAATAACTGTAATTGCTTCTTTAGTAGTTTTAGCTGCTATAACAAAAAGAGCACAAATTCCTTTTTCTTCTTGATTACCTGCTGCTATAGCAGCTCCTACCCCAGTATCTTCACTAGTTCATTCTTCTACTTTGGTAACAGCCGGGGTTTATCTCTTGATTCGTTTTAATTTAGCTTTAAATAGTAATTTAATATTTTTATTGCTATTTTTAGGTACAATGACAATATTTATAGCTGGTGTAGGAGCTAATTATGAATTTGATTTAAAAAAAATTATTGCTTTATCCACTTTAAGACAACTTGGTCTTATGATAAGAATTTTAGCTTTAGGGGAGTATTCTTTAGCTTTTTTCCACTTATTAACTCATGCTTTATTTAAGGCTTTATTATTTATATGTGCAGGTTGTATAATTCATAGACTGAATAATTGTCAAGATATCCGTTATATGGGTGGGATAATCAAGAGTATGCCTTTAACTTGTGCTTATTTTGTTATTTCTAATTTGTCCCTATGTGGTTTACCTTTTTTATCTGGGTTTTATTCTAAGGATTTAATTCTAGAAGTTGTTTCAATAAATTATATAAATATATATATTTATATCATATTTTTTTTATCAACCGGGTTAACTGTTTGTTATACATTTCGTTTAATTTATTATGTACTTGTAGGGGATTTCAATTTTTCTTCTCTAAGGAAAATTAATGATAGAGGTAAAATTATACTTCAAGGGATATCAGGATTAATTTTACTAGTAATTTTTGGGGGCAGGGTTTTAATATGATTAATATTTCCAACCCCCTACTTTATTTGTTTACCCTTTATTATGAAGGTTATAGCATTAATTGTTACTTTTTTTGGGGCTTGGTTTGGCTATGAGCTATCCAAATTTTCTTTGAGATATTCTCTTAAATCTTACATATTTTTGAAGTCAAGTCTTTTTTTTTCTTCTATGTGGAATATACCTTATATTTCTACTTTTGGTATAAATTATTATCCTATTAATTTAGGGGGGGTTATTTATAAGACGGTGGATCAGGGGTGGTCTGAGTATTATGGTAGGCAGCACTTGTATACTAGTCTAAAGAAAAGATCCTTATTTTTACAATTTTTGTATAATAATAATTACAAGGTTTTTATGCTTTTAATTGTAATATGGGTAATTTATATAATATTATATATTTAATTTAAATAGCTTATATAGAGTATGATAGTGAAGTTATCATGGAAGTATTTTATACTTTTAAATATTTATAAGAAACTATATTCTAATTTTACAATGAAAATGTAATGTTTTCTTAAACTATATAAATAGAAATATTAACAGGATTACACTGCTAAAGAATTAAGTTAGAAGCTTATTCTTGAATATCATATTTCCTTAACTGGGGAATTTCCCATTTTTATCATTAACAGTGATATACCTCTATTTTGGTTTCAATTAATAAATAAGGGTGATAATCACCTAACTTTTAGGTCGAAACTAAATACAAATTATTGCTTCTTATTTAAGGTAAATTGAAAGAATCAATACTTTTTAAATGCAAATTAAATGTTATAATTAACTATTACCCTACAAAGCTCAATTTAGTGCTCCCTGATTTCATTCGTGGTAAAGTCCTACTAATAGAATTAGTAAAAAAAAGATAGCAATATAGGTATATATAGAGATATTAGTGATTTTTAAAGTTAAAATTAAAGGAATTAGTAGTGTAATTTCTACGTCAAAAATTAGGAAGATTACTGCAATTAAAAAAAATTGGAGTGAGAAAGGTAGACGTGCGGATCTTTTAGGGTCAAACCCACACTCAAATGGGGATGCTTTTTCCCGGTCTATAAATCTTTTTTTAGAAATTACAAAAGACAACAAAATTAAGACTAATGCAATTGTAAAAATAATTAGGCCTAAATATCAGATTATAATGATTATTTATACTAAACTTTTAGATCTTTTGATTGGAAATCAATTATAATTATTATACTATATAAATATCTACCTCATCAATAAATTGAAATATAAAGGAATAGCCAAACAACATCTACAAAGTGTCAATATCAAGCTGCTGCTTCAAATCCAAAATGGTGGATGCATGAAAAATGGTTATTTATATGGCGAAGTAAACAAACAGCTAAAAATGTTGTACCAATAATTACATGTAGTCCGTGGAAGCCTGTTGCAATAAAAAAAGTTGACCCGTATACTGAGTCTGCGATAGTAAATGGGGCTTCAATATATTCGTATGCTTGTAGTATTGTGAAGTAAATACCCAGGATTACTGTTAAACTTAATCCTTGGCTAGTTTGATTAAAATCATTTTCTATTAGGCTATGGTGAGCCCAAGTAACAGTCAAACCTGAAGTTAAAAGAATTAAGGTATTCAATAAGGGAATTTGAATAGGATTAAATGCTATAATTCCTTTGGGGGGTCACATTATTCCTAATTCAATAGTTGGGGTAAGTCTACTATGGAAAAATGCTCAAAAAAATGAAATAAAAAAAAATACTTCAGATGTAATAAATAAAATTATTCCTCATCGTAGACCTATAGTAACGGGGAAGGTGTGTAGTCCTTGGAATGTACCTTCACGGGTGATATCTCGTCATCATTGGATTATAATTATAATAGTGATTAATATACCTAGTAAAAATAGTGAATTATTATAATAATGAAATCATTTGATAATTCCAATTATTGAAATTATTGCCCCTAAAGCCCCTAAAATAGGTCATGGTCTGGCATCAACTAAATGGTAGGGATGGTTTTTATGTCTTGACATTAGTTAATTTCTCTAGAATATAGGGTTCTTAAAACAGCAAACACATAAGATTGAATAATAGCTACAGCAGACTCAAGAATAAGAAGAAGAATTTGTGTTATTAGTAAAATAGTAATTATAATAAAAGTTAAGTTAGGGCCAGTATTTCCTAAAAGAGTTATTAAGAGATGTCCAGCAATTATATTTGCTGCTAATCGAACAGCTAATGTTCCTGGACGAATAATATTTCTGATTGTTTCAATAATTACTATGAATGCTATAAGGGCAGGGGGGGTACCTTGTGGCACTAAATGTGCAAATATATGAATTGTATTATTAATTCACCCGTATAATATGAATCTTAATCATAAAGGTAAAGCTAATGATAATGTTAAGATTAAATGGCTAGTGCTAGTAAAAATATAGGGGAATAGTCCTAGAAAATTATTAAAAACAATTATTGAAAAAAGAGAAATAAATATTAATGTTCTTCCCTTAATCTTTCTATTTCCAATTAAAACTTTAAATTCCTGGTGAAGGGTTATAATTACAGTAATTCATAAGTAATTAAATCGAGATGGGATAAGTCAATATATAGGTGGGATAAATAAAAGTCCTAAAAAAGCTCTTAATCAATTAAGAGACAAATTGAATGAAGTTGAGGGGTCAAAAGAAGAAAAAAGGTTTGTTATCATTTTCAATTAATTTTAGTGGGAGAATGTTGTATTTTTTTAGTTTTGGCTACTTGTAAAAAAGAAAAGTAGTTTAATACGTTAAACAATAAAAAAATTATAATAAATATAATAAATAGGACTAGTCAATTTAATGGGGCTATTTGTGGAATTAAAAATTACCTACTGTTTATCAAGTTTTATAGACTAATGTTAATAACTTAATTTTTCCGCGAGATTTGATTAGGGGGGGGGGTCTAATAAAAATTATCATAAGTTGATTATTTTAGTATGACAAACTAAGGTTATATATTAACTAAATTTTTATACCCATTAGAAGTAGGTGTTGAGCTACTATTATTTGGTTTAAGAGACCATTACTTACTTTCAGTCATCTAATGATAAACTATTTATTTTGGATACTCATTTTGTAAAGTAGGAAGGTGAAATTCTTTCTACTGTAATAGGTATAAAACTGTGATTTGCCCCACAAATTTCAGAACATTGGCCGTAAAATAGCCCTGTTCGATTTATTAAAAATCTAATTTGGTTTAGGCGACCAGGTGTAGCATCAATTTTTACTCTAAATGCTGGGATTGTTCATGAGTGGATAACATCAGCAGCAGTAATTATTATACGAATTTGTGAATTAAATGGCAGGATTACCCGGTTATCTACGTCTAATAGCCGAAAATTTTGTGGGGTTATTTCTGTTATTGGAATTATGTAGGAATCAAATTCAAAGTTTATGAAGTCTCTATATTCATAGGATCAGTATCATTGATGTCCGATAGTTTTAACTGTTACTAGGGGGTTATTTACTTCGTCCAATAAGTAAAGTAAACGTAATGAAGGCAGGGCAATAAAAATTAGTGTTACTGCTGGTAAAATAGTTCAAATAATTTCAATTGTTTGTCCGTCTAAAAGAAATCGGTGATTAAATTTGTTAAAAAAGAGAGTTCCTATTAAATACCCAACTAAAACAGTAATTATTAATAAAATTAATAATGCATGGTTATGAAAAAAGGAGAGTTGTTCTATTAGGGGGGAGGCTCTATCTTGTAATAACAGGGTATTTCAAGTTGCAATTTCTAAAAAAAGTTTAAGCTTTATATATGGGGTTTAAATCCATTGCACTAATCTGCCATATTAGAAGTTAGTAAGCATTGGAAGTTCAGAATATCTGTGTTCTGCAGGTGGTATTTGTTGAAGTCATTCAATAGAAGTTGCTATTCTAAGAGGTGAAATTCTTTTTCGTATTGAGATAAAGCTGTCCCAAATAGTAAATAATAGAATAAAAATACTTACTAAGGAGATTAGGGATCCAATAGAAGATACAATATTTCATGTTGTGTATGCATCTGGGTAGTCTGAATATCGTCGAGGTATTCCTCTGAGTCCTAGAAAATGTTGGGGGAAGAAGGTTATATTTACCCCAATAAATATAGTTAAAAATTGGATTTTAAGGAATTTTGTATTTATTACTAGTCCTGTAAATAAAGGGAATCAGTGAACAAATCCAGCTATAATAGCAAATACTGCCCCTATAGATAGAACATAGTGAAAATGTGCTACTACATAATAAGTATCGTGTAAAATAATATCAATTGATGAGTTTGCTAAAATTACTCCAGTTAACCCACCTACTGTGAATAAAAATACAAATCCTAATGCTCAAAGCAGTGAGGGGGAGTAGTTAAGCTGGGATCCGTGGAGTGTTGCTAGTCAGCTGAAAATTTTAATTCCGGTTGGTACTGCAATAATTATAGTTGCAGAAGTGAAGTAAGCCCGTGTGTCAACATCTATTCCAACTGTAAATATGTGGTGTGCTCATACAATAAACCCAAGTAATCCAATTGCTATTATAGCATAAATCATTCCTAATGTTCCGAATGTTTCTTTTTTTCTTCTTTCTTGGCTAATAATATGAGAAATTATTCCAAATCCTGGTAAAATTAAAATGTAGACTTCTGGGTGCCCAAAAAATCAAAATAAATGTTGGTAAAGAATAGGGTCTCCTCCTCCAGCAGGGTCAAAAAAGGATGTATTGATATTACGGTCTGTTAAAAGTATAGTAATAGCTCCTGCTAATACTGGTAAAGAAAGTAGAAGTAAAAGGGCTGTTAATACAACAGATCACACAAATAGGGGTATTCGATCAAAGGTTATTCCTGTAGATCGTATGTTAATTACTGTAGTAATAAAATTTACTGCTCCTAGAATAGAACTAATTCCAGCTAGATGAAGGCTAAAAATAGCTAAATCTACTGAGGCTCCTCTATGGGCAATATTGGCTGAGAGTGGGGGATACACTGTTCAACCAGTTCCTGCCCCTCTTTCTACTAAACTTCTTATTAATAGGAGAGTTAAAGAGGGTGGTAAAAGTCAGAATCTTATGTTGTTTATTCGGGGAAATGCTATATCAGGAGCTCCTAGTATAAGTGGGACAAGTCAATTTCCAAATCCACCGATTATAATCGGTATTACCATGAAGAAAATTATAATGAAGGCATGAGCTGTGACGATTACGTTGTAGATTTGGTCATCTCCAATTAAAGATCCGGGGTTTCCTAATTCTGCTCGAATTAGTAATCTTAATGAAGTTCCTACTATACCTGCTCATCTACCAAATAAAAAATAAAGGGTTCCAATGTCTTTGTGATTTGTCGAGAATAGCCATTTGTTCGATAATATGGCCGAGTAATAGGCGGTAAACTGTAAATTTACATACGAAATTAATTTCTTTTATCAAGTTTTATAGTTTAAAAAGAACATTAAATTGCAAATTTAATAGTGAATTCAATTCTAAGGCTTAAAGATTTCCTACTTTATTTAGAACTTTGAAGGTTCTTAGTTTAATTTTAACTTAAATCCTTTAGTTAGTTAAAATTAAAGGAAATTAAAAAGGAAAGTTGTTATGATGAGTCTTAATAGTGTAATGAAATTAAAAATTATCAAGTAATTATTGTTGATTTTTGGTTGTGTGTAGTATGAAATTATTGTTTTTCTTAATAATAGGGAGGAAAAGGTAATTCGCATATAAAAATATAAGGTTATGAGTGTTATTAATACTATAATAAAAGCTAAAGTATATATGTTTCTTTGAATTAAGGTTTGAATAATTAGCCATTTAGGAAAGAATCCTAAAAATGGAGGTAATCCCCCAAGGGATAAAAAATTCAAAATAAAGAATAGTTTGAATAATTGGTTTTGGTTCATTGAAATATAAAGTTGGTTAATATGAAAAATGTTGTATTTATAAAATATTGTAGTGATATTAATTGTAATAATTGAGTAAATAATAAAGTAGTAAAATCAAATAATTTCAATTAAGAGAATAGAGGCAATTATTCAACCAATATGATTAATTGATGAATAAGCTAGAATTTTTCGTAATCTAGTTTGATTAAGCCCTATAATTCCTCTGATGGTTATTCTGAATATAATAATAATAATAAGATATAAGGGTGTTGAATTTGAGTATGTCAATAAAACTAAGGGTCTGATTTTTTGTCAGGTGAGTATTATAATAGCATTTAATCAAGTTAATCCCTCTATTACTTCGGGGAATCAAAAATGGAATGGGGCGGCTCCTATTTTGATGAGTAATGAGGTATTAAACATTAAATTAAAGTATATAATTAAATTTATATGGTATATAAATTTTATGGATATTATAATAATAGAAAATAATAGCAATGTTGATGCTATTGCTTGGATAATAAAATATTTTAAGGCTGCTTCTGAAGCTATTATATTTTTTGAATCTCTAATTAGGGGGATTATAGAGAGTAAATTAATTTCTAGGCCTATTCATATTCCCATTCATGAGTATGATGAAATAGTAATTATAGTGCCAATTATTAGGGAAGTTGTAAATAAAAATTTATAATACACTAAAAAGAAAAGGATTGGGACCTTTATTGGTGGGGTATGAACCCAGTAGCTTGGTTAGCTTATCTTTTTATAATTTAGTATAGTATGTACACAAGTTTTTGAATCTTGCAGAAATAGTTTAATTCTATTAATTATAATGAAGGTGAAATTTCACTTGTTTTACTCTATCAAAATAATTCTATAATCAGACACTTCATT